AAGCTGAAGCCAAAGCATCTACAAGTTTACAACTTGTTGTGTTTCTTACACTATTACAGCTATTTTTAAACTTTAAATACCAAAAATTTACGTGCTCTTTACACCAAAATAAATAACTATCCCATTCTAAAAATTTAACTCACAAAATAAGCAGACTTAATTTTATTTATTTTTTTTCCTCACGGAAAAAAAAATAAAAAAAAAAACTATAATTTCTTGGTTATTGTTATTCTTATTCTTATTCTTTAGATTAATAGTATTGCTTAGTTTTACCACTACTTTTGAACCACTCTACCCGCCCAAAATTAGTCTTACTCAACTTACAACCTACTGCCGTCTCAGTTCAAGTAAATTTTACTATAAGTAAATAGCCTGAGCTATCGCCATTCTAAGTTTGCAACTTAACGGTTATAAACCTTCCAAACTACTAAATTTACGTAGTAAAATACCTTATAAAAGGGTTGCCTTGATGCGGCAAACATGTCTTTTGACTTTTACTACTAAAAGATAAGCTAATAAAGCTGACGGGCTCATACCCCTTTTATGGCTATGCCTCTTTTAATTGTTAATCCACCCTGCCTTTGCGCTATTTTTTACCTCCTTAATTGCCTCAATTATTATTACAGTTTCAGCAAACTCCTGACTAATTGCCTGGGTTGGGTTAGAAATTAACTTACTATCGTTTATTCCTTTGATTTTAAGTAAAAAAAATAAATATACTACAGAGTCAGCCTTAAAATACTTTTTAGTCCAAACTTTAGCATCAATTTTAATAATCAGGGCTGTTTGTTTAAACCAAGAAGGTATCTCACTACTAATCATTTTAGTTAGGCTTCTTTTGAAAGCCGGAGCTGCCCCCTCCCATCAGTGGTTACCAGCTATAGTAGAAGGCCTATCTTGACCCCTTTTTGCGCTTATAATAACTCTCCAAAAAATAAATCCAATTATTTTAATTTTTTTTTTAATAAAAACTAATATAATACATAAAACCATAATTATTTATGTAGTAATATCAGCCTTGGTAGGATCTGTAGGAGGACTTACACATAACTCCCTCCGTAAAATTTTAACTTACTCGTCTATCGCTCACCTTTCATGGATTATATCTACTTTAATCTGTACCTCCTGAGTGTGGTTTATATACTTTATTACCTACACCTTTGTTCTGGTCTCTCTTATTTTTTTGCTGAGCTTCACTCAAAGATCTACCTTAACTCACATCACTACTATAAATAAATCTTACTTATTTTTTGTTATCGCTATATCTATCCTATCCTTAGGAGGGTTGCCTCCTTTCACAGGATTTCTCCCTAAATTCTTAACTCTGCAGCAATTAGCTTTTACCTCCCAGGCCCCCATTTTAGTTCCCCTACTAAGGGGGACCTTTATCAGGCTTTTTTTTTATATCCGTGTCTTGCTAGCCAGTTTAATTTTGTCTAACTCTAGCCCTAGCTCTTTAACTAAATTTTCTAGCATCAGAGCTGTATATTTAAATATTAATGTAGGAGGCTTACTTTTACCTTCTTTGGCAATACTCTTCCTATTAAGCTTTAAGTTATCTAAACTTAAGGCCTTCAAAGCCTTTTAAGAGAACCCCTCAAGCTTTGAGTTTTAAGTTATATAAACTATGAGCCTTCCAAGTTCAAAAAAAAATGTTAAGCTCAAATCGTTAATCATTGACTGTTTTCCACTAACCACAAAGATATTGGGACATTATATTTTGTTTTAGGGGCATGAGCTAGAGTTGTTGGTACTTCTCTTAGCGTAATTATCCGGTCAGAGCTGAGCGCCCCTGGTAACTTAATCGGAGATGACCAACTTTACAACGTAATAGTTACTGCTCACGCCTTTGTTATAATTTTTTTTATAGTCATGCCTATCATAATTGGGGGGTTCGGCAACTGACTAGTTCCTTTAATACTAGGTAGACCTGATATAGCTTTCCCTCGTATAAACAACATGAGATTCTGGCTTTTACCCCCCTCCTTAACTCTTCTTCTTATAAGAGGTCTAGTGGAGAGCGGAGTGGGTACTGGGTGAACTGTTTACCCTCCTCTGGCTGGAGCAACCGCCCATAGGGGAGGTGCTGTAGACTTAGCTATTTTCTCTCTTCACTTGGCTGGGGCTTCTTCTATCTTAGGTGCTATCAACTTTATCTCCACCGTGCTAAATATGCGTAGGCCGGGTATGCCAATAGACCAAATACCTTTATTCGTGTGGTCTGTTTTTATCACCGCTATTCTACTGCTCTTGTCTTTACCAGTTTTAGCTGGAGCTATCACTATGTTATTAACTGACCGAAATTTAAACACATCTTTCTTTGACCCTAGGGGTGGAGGGGACCCAATTTTATACCAACACCTATTCTGATTCTTTGGCCACCCAGAAGTGTATATTCTGATCCTCCCGGCTTTTGGTATAATCTCTCACATCGTCAGACAAGAATCTGGTAAAAAAGAAACCTTTGGTACACTCGGTATAATTTATGCTATAATAGCGATCGGGTTTTTAGGGTTTATTGTGTGGGCCCACCATATATTCACAGTAGGTATGGACGTAGATACCCGAGCGTACTTCACTTCGGCTACTATGATTATTGCAGTCCCCACGGGAATTAAAGTATTTAGGTGGTTAGGTACCTTACAAGGAGGTAAACTTTACTTCTCGCCTTCTTTAATTTGAGCTTTAGGGTTTATTTTTTTATTCACAGTAGGCGGACTAACTGGAGTTATGCTTGCTAATTCCTCTATCGACATTGTTTTACATGACACTTACTACGTAGTAGCCCATTTCCACTATGTCCTATCCATAGGAGCTGTATTCGGTATCTTCGCGGGCTTTGTTCACTGGTTTCCTTTATTCACTGGCTTAACTACTAACCCAGTGCTAGCAAAGACACATTTCTATGTAATGTTTGTAGGGGTAAACCTGACATTTTTTCCACAGCATTTTCTGGGTCTTAGCGGTATGCCTCGGCGTTACTCTGACTACCCAGACTCTTTTACCGCCTGGAATATTATTTCATCTATCGGGTCTTATATCTCGGTGTTAGCATTGATAATTTTTGTGCTCATAATCATAGAAGCGTTTGTGGCCAAACGCCCGACATTATTTCCTTTAAGTCTCACTTCTTCGCTAGAGTGACAGCACCCCTATCCGCCAGCTGATCATAGCTACAGCGATACTCCTATTTTAGCTTCATGCTGAAGTGGCAGATTTATGCAATAGCTTTAAAGACTATAGAAGGCTAAGCCCTTTAGCATTGCCTACCTGACACATACTCTCTTTTCAAGACAGAGCCTCACCCTCTATAGAGCAACTAACAATATTTCATGACTTTACTATGGCCATTCTCACGCTTATCACTGTTATAGTAGGTTTAAATTTAATTTTTATCTCGTTTTATAAGCTTACGGACCGGTTTTTACTGCAAGAACAGACAATTGAAATCATTTGAACAGCCTGCCCTGTCTTTATTCTTCTCCTAATCGCGCTCCCCTCTTTACAAACTTTATACTTGTTGGACGACCCTTTTTCCCCTAATATTACAGTCAAAGCGGTTGGGCACCAATGATACTGGTCCTACGAGTACTCAGATTTTCCTGGTATCGAATTTGACGCCTATATATCCCCTACTTCAGATCTAACCTCCCAGACTCGCTTGCTCGAAACTGATAACAGGCTGGCTCTGCCTATCCACTCTCAAATTCGGTTAATCACTACCGGAGCAGATGTAATCCACTCTTGAGCCGTACCCGCCTTTGGCCTAAAAGCAGACGCTGTCCCTGGCCGACTAAATCAGCTAATATTCTCTATCAAACGACCCGGTATTTTCTACGGACAATGCAGAGAAATCTGCGGCTCAAATCATAGATTTATGCCTATTAAAATTGAGGCTCTCCCGATAAAAAATTTTTTAGATTGGGCACTCTCCTTTAAATCGCTTAGTGGCCGAATAGGTGTAAGTCTTTTAAACTTATTATAGTGCACACTCTTAGCGAAAGTGCTAGTTAAAATATAACATTAAACTGTCAAATTAAAATTACTTTTAGTGCATTTTAATTCCTCAAATAGCCCCTGTTCTCTGACTTCCTATATTTAGGGTAATTTTACCCCTTTTGGTGTGGGCTAAGTCTATTGTATACTTTCATCAAAGACACCAGTCTGACTCATACTCTAACAAAACAAAATCGATTACATCTATTAATTGAATATGATAACTAATCTATTTTCTATTTTTGACCCCTCAACTCCTAATTTTCTTTCTTCTAACTGGTCCGCAATTTTAATCTTCTTACTTATAGCTCCAGTGATAATCTGGAATTCACCCACCCGCTTTACACATACATTTTTGTTGCTCACTAACTACTTATTTAGCGAGTTTAAGCCTTTAATTAAAAAATCCGCTTTTGTCTTAATTACACCCGTAGCGCTGTTCACATTTATTGCATACAATAATGTAGCTGGCTTAGCCCCTTACGTATTTACCGGATCTAGCCAATTAGTCTTCACCTTAACTTTAGCCTTACCTCTGTGACTCACTTTAATAATTTATGGTTGAATCAACAACACTTCTAATCTACTTGTTCATTTAATTCCACAAAGAACACCTGCTCTACTCATACCCTTTATGGTATTAATTGAAACCGTAAGAAACTTAATCCGACCTTTAACCCTGGCCGTCCGTTTAACAGCTAACATAGTGGCAGGTCATTTGCTAATCGTTTTACTAAACTCAGCTGATCCCTCAACTCCACTTGTTCTTTCACCTATTTTATTTACTGCAAAACAAGCCCTTTTAATACTAGAAATCGCTGTAGCCTTCATTCAAGCCTATGTATTTAGAGTCCTAGTCACCTTATACGCAGCCGAATTTACCAATTAATGACAACCCATAATCACCCCTACCATCTAGTAGAAAAAAGACCCTGACCTATCACAGCTTCACTCAGTGCTATACTTATCACCACAGGCTTAGTAAAATGGTTCCACTACTTCTCACCAACACTGTTATTTACGGGCCTTCTAGCAGTTTCACTAACAAGAATACAATGATGACGAGACATTTCTCGAGAAGGTACAATACAAGGCCTTCACACCTTTAAAGTTTCAGTCGGCCTCCGGATAGGAATGATCTTATTTATTGTTTCAGAGGTACTATTTTTCTTTTCCTTTTTCTGAGCTTTCTTTCACAGTAGTCTAGCACCGACAATAGAGTTAGGAGGTACCTGACCTCCTAACTCTATTGTACCCTTTAATCCTTTCCAGATTCCCCTCCTAAACACTGCTATTCTATTAGCCTCTGGTGTCACAGTTACATGAGCTCACCATGCTGTCACAGAAAATCTCCATACCCAAGCAATTCAAGGGCTATCTCTAACTGTTTGTCTAGGGCTATATTTTACAGCCCTGCAGGCCATAGAGTATATCGAAGCTCCTTTTACAGTAGCCGACTCTGTCTATGGCTCCACTTTTTTTGTTGCAACAGGCTTTCATGGCCTGCATGTAATTATCGGTACAACTTTCTTGATTATTTGCCTTCTACGGGTAATTTTAGCCCACTTTTCAAGTATTCATCATGTTGGGTTAGAGGCCGCTATTTGGTACTGACATTTTGTAGACGTAGTCTGACTTTTTCTGTATATCTCCATCTACTGATGGGGTTCTTAACTATGCCTCTAATTTTATCAATTATTTTAATTTCATTTGTCGTCGCAGTAGCTTTAGCTACTATCGCACTAACTTTAGGAAAAAAATCACTCACTGACCGTGAAAAACTAACTCCCTTCGAATGTGGCTTCAGCCCTAATAAAAAAGCGCGAGCACCTTTTTCACTACGATTTTTTATAGTGACAATTCTTTTTTTAATCTTTGACGTTGAAGTAGCTCTTTTATTACCTTTAGGGATTCTAGCTAAATATTCCAACCCCTTGATGTTAACCTTCACCGCAGCTACTTTAACAGTAGTCTTAATCCTAGGTCTATTACATGAGTGAAACCAAGGGGCCCTTGCTTGAGTATCTTAGGGTCGTAGTTTATCTAGAACAGTTAACTTGCATTTAAACAGAACTTAAGTCTACCCTTAAGTGTAAAAAAAGACTTCTAATCTTTTATCAGCAAACAAGCTACACTTAACATTGACTGAAGCCAAAAAGAGGCTGATCATTGTTACTGATTCTAATGGGAATCCCTGTCGTTTTTATAGTGTAAAAAACATATAGTCCTTTCAAGACTAAGCTAACTCTCGTTTAAAAACAGAAGTAACTTATACACTTGGCTTCGACCCAATTTACGGCTGCGGCCCTGTTTTGTTCAGAACAATCGTACCTCTACAGCTTCAATGTAGTGCTCTACATAAGCTACCCAAACTTATAAAAATAAATAAACAAATCCAATGGTCATTAAAGTAGTCAGCATAAATCTTCTCACTATTACCCTACTCTGACCCTTTTGTAGTACTCTTCTAGCTGCTATAAACCCCTGTCGTCCTCCTTGACCCCCATAGTATTCAAACCAGCCAAGGTCCATAAACTTTATTCCATAAAACCCTCTCCCTACCGCCCCAGCCCTGGGGCATTTAGTGCTCAAAAAAGGTATAAACCACATTCCTCTGGCTATTATTTCTGCTAATTTTACCCCTATTAATTTAGGTATACTTCTTTTCTGAAGAAACGAGTAGCTCAAAACACCTCCTAGTACACTTACCAACACTACAGCTATTTTTTGTCAGTCTCTTAGATATCTAGGCCTTACAACAGGGATAGCTGTCCAGTACAAAAAAAAACCTCTTACAAGAGCAGCTAAAAATAAAACTGAAAGTCTTTTTATCATAACAAGATCTATATCGGAAGCCATTCTAACCCTCTCTATTGACCTAACTTGCCGGCAACCTAGATACATTACTCGAAATCTATACGCTACTGTAAGACCAGTTCCCCCAATAATCAAACAAAGTCCCACCAAATTTTGACTGCTCATAAGTATATACTCTAAAGCCGCATCTTTTGAATAAAACCCAGCCAAAAACGGAAACCCACACAAAGCTAGATTTATAGCTCCAAACACTACACCTATTGCCGGCCTCCTAATTCTAAACCCCCTTATAACCCGGCTATCTTGGGACCCTCCGACTCTATGGAGCATAAATCCTACACATATAAACAAGGTAGACTTAAATATAGCATGTGTAATTAAGTGGAAAAAAGCTAACTCCTTCATACCTGTTCTTAAGATTATAACCATCAGCCCAAGTTGACTTAAAGTAGACAAAGCCACCACTTTTTTTATATCTCTTTCAAATATCGCCCCTAGCCCAGCCATAACTATTGTAAGAACTGAAATGACTAATAAATATTTCCCTAGCCCTCTAGCTTCAATTACTTCCCTGAACCGAATTAATAAATAAACCCCTGCTGTTACAAGAGTAGAAGAGTGCACAAGAGCTCTTACCGGGGTAGGGGCCGCTATCGCGGCCGGTAACCACGCAGAAAAAGGTATCTGAGCTCTTTTAGTAGCCCTAGCAAGAATAATAAGACCAGCTAGCCACCTATCCTCTAATCTTAACCCTTTATAAAAATCTCATCTCCCCAGCCTAAACATTAAAGCGATCCTTAATAAAATGGCCACATCCCCGATACGATTACTAAGAACCGTTAATATTCCTGCATTACAAGAGGATTCATTCTGGTAAAAAATAACTAAAGCATACGAAGTTAAACCTAACCCGTCCCACCCTAATAGCAGCCTAATTAGATTAGGCCTAATGATCAAAAGCCACATAGACCTAACAAATATAAACAAAATAAAAACAAAGCGAAAAAAATTAATTTCTCCTTCCATATAATACTCGGAATACTTTATCACACAACCCGAAATTAAACAAACTCTGCCTAAGAAAATTAAACTTATCCAGTCAAAAACTAAACTTATCCTTAACAAACACCTTCTAAGCCTCCACACTTCTCACTCAATAACTAACCTATTGCTAAGACCTGCTCTTAACAGCCCAGCAGTTAACCTTATGGCGGAAAAAACCAACAACCCTGCCCTAAAAACTCTATAAACATTTAACTTAATACTCACTACCCAGAGTAACCACATCTCTACAACCACAACGTAGTATTTTTATAAACTACCTAGGTAGACCAACCAAAATACACACAAAATAAACATATTAAGAGGACCTCAATGAGCAGCACAGATTAAATAGTCTATTAAATAACCTCTATGGAACCCTCTTTTTCTGCCTAAGTAGTTTCCATGCTGTCTGAGTGAAAATAAGTATAACCTGTATCTAGCCCTAAAAAAAGATAGCAGCCCAATCACGCCTATAACTTTTCTTCTTCATCTAACTAGACTCACCATCAGCAAAATCTCCCCCAATAGATTTATTGTGGGCGGAGCTGCTATATTGGCAGCTAACATTACAAACCACCATAAACAAATTCTAGGTATAAGCCTTAAAAGACCCTTACTAATAGCTATACTACGTCTACTCCTTCGCTCATAAACAACATTAGCCAAATAAAAAAGACCAGAAGAGCAAAGTCCATGAGCAATCATCACCATCACGGTTCCTTTAAACCCTCACTCTCTTAATACAAATAAGCCCCCAATACATATTCTTATGTGCACCACCGACGACCTAGCAATAAGTAGTTTTATGTCTATTTGGCGTAAACATCTTAAACTAACAATTACACCCCCCCATAAACTTAGACATAAAATAATTTCTCTAAATAAACTAGGTGCGTTTACCGTAGCAGGCAAAAACCGAATCAGCCCGTAACCTCCTAACTTTAATATGACCCCGGCCAAAATTATTGACCCTGCCACAGGGGCTTCTACATGAGCTTTTAACAACCACAAGTGTACTGAGTATATGGGAAACTTAACTAAAAAAGCCCCCACCAAAAACACAAAAAACACGATACTCTCTCTATTTAGCACGCCTAAATCATATATATACCCTATACCGCAATTTCTTTTATTAACGATTAAAAAAAATAACGGAAGAGACCCAAATAAAGTATAAAACAACATATAGATACCAGCCTGAGCCCGCTCAGGCTGGTATCCCCAACCAAAAATTATAAAAAAAATAGGGATCAAACAACTTTCAAATCCCAGGTAAAAAAATATGAAGTCTGACACATAAAATCTAACTAAAAATAAACCTAAAAGTCTCACTCTCAATATAATAAAGAATCCCTTTGCAGATCTATGCCTCTTGATCCTTTTACTACCTAAAACTGAAAGTAAAACAACTCAAATTCTCAATAACCTTAGACATCACCCCACATAATCTATTTCTCCGATAACCCTAATTATCCAAATACCCCTATCTCTTCTATTTAATAATAATAAGACTCTCATAAACAAACACCAAACCACTCTTTCCCCTCACACACCAGCCACCACTGCTAGACCAAACACCCTTATAATAATACTTAACATGTTAGTCTACTGTATATTTTTATATAATCAGATCCGTGCCTATAGGCCCTGCCAATAAAAAGTGATAGCCCTAATACTCTCTCACACACAACCATTACCAAATAAAATAGAATAAAAAACAAATTGCCTCTTGAACCCAAAACCCTTAGTCTTAGCCATCAATAAATAATTACAACTAAAAACTCTAGACTTAGCAGTCTATTTAATAAGTGGCTGTAATTCAAAATATAACTAAATAGCCCTGACGCAAGCCCAGCTAAAATCATAATTTTCATTTGAAATATCATTATGTCGCTATAGTTTATAAAAAACCTTAGTCTTGTAAACTAAAATAGGGTGTCCCTGTCGACTTCAAAAAGAATTCCTTTTCTGTAATATCCAAAACTACTATTTTGTATAAACTACTTTTTGTAATGGTCGCTTTAACCTATATCTTGTCTATGAGTTTTTCATGATTGCTAATTTTTTCTAAAACACCACTGACAATAGCAGCTCTAATTATTTTACAAGCTTTTATAGTCTCTTTTATTACCTTTATATTTCTCTTGAGGTCCTGATTTTCTTTTATTTTGTTTATAGTTTTTATTAGAGCTATAATAGTTATTTTTGTTTACGTGTCCTCATTAGCCTCTAATGACTTTTTTACTGCCCCCTCCCCGTACTTGTTACTAATCTTATTCTCAGTCCCCTTTGTGATTATTTTTATAGCGCTAGTCCCCACTAGCGTCCCCAATCAAAGTCACTCACAAATTTTTTTGTCAGACCTTCACTTAGGGTCTATAGTGACCTATAAGTTGTATTCTTCTTATATTCTAGCAACCACAATCTTCTTGATTATTTATCTATTAGTCGCTTTGATTGTTGTGGCAAAAAACTCGTCCTCTTCAAAAGGAGCTCTCCGAGCTCTAAACCCTTAATGACAAAAACTATCTTAAAAGCAAATCCGCTAATAAAAGTATTTACTAACACCCTAATCAAACTACCAGCACCCTCCAACATTTCCTCTATATGAAATTTTGGGTCCTTATTATTTTTATGCTTGGCCATACAAATTGTATCAGGACTACTATTAGCCTCTACTTACTCCGCAAATTTAGAGTCCTCCTTTCAATTAGTAACACAAATCATGGAAGCAACAGACAAAGGCTGGCTCATTCGTTATATTCACGCAAACGGAGCATCTCTATTTTTTGCCTGCCTTTATATGCACATTGGACGAGGAATATACTACAGATCTTTTCTTTATACTCATGTATGGTCAGCCGGAGTTACTCTTCTATTATTAACTATAGCTGCAGCTTTTATAGGCTATGTTCTCCCCGTGAACCAAATATCATTTTGAGGGGCCTCAGTAATCACAAATTTATTTTCAGAAGTGCCTTATCTAGGCCCGACAATTGTCCAGTTTATTTGAGGAGGTGTATCAGTCGATACACCTACTATCACTCGATTTTTTACGTTCCATTTTATTATCCCATTTATTATTCTAGCCTTAGTAGTTGTGCACATCACCTTCCTCCACCAGACTGGTTCTAACAATCCACTTGGCTTATCCTCTAGAGTTAGTAAAATTTCGTTTAATCTTTTTTTCTCTATAAAAGATCTATTTGGGGTTCTTTTAACCTCTTTACTATTTATAGTAGTTATCCTCTACTGACCGCTATTTTTAGGAGACGATGAAAATTTTAACACCGCAGACCCTGCGGTTACCCCTCACCATATCCAACCAGAATGGTACTTCCTATTCGCCTACACTATTTTGCGCTCCATCCCTAACAAACTAGGAGGGGTTATCGCCTTATTACTATCTGTCTTAATTCTCTACATCCTCCCATTTACATTCATATCTAAAATAAAAAGTACTTCATTTTACCCCGTAAATGCATTTATATTTTGGTCCTTTATCGTTACAGTAATTCTACTCACCTGAATCGGCATACGAGCTGTAGAAGAACCTTATACATCGACGGGTCAAGTACTAACTTGTATATATTTTATATACTTTATCGCCTCACCCCTAATTTTTAAATTATGGGACTTTTTAAAAGACTTACCGTTAAGTTTTAAACATTTGTTTTGAAAGCAATATAAGGGTTTCACACCCAACGGTATATTCGCCGCGTTCGTTTTCTCCTTTTTACCCTAATAAATAGTAGCTAAATATAAACAATCTAACAGGCAGAAATCTTTTCCAAGAAAGCCCCATTAACTTATCATACCGGTACCGCGGTACAGTTGCCCGTATTCACACAAACCCAAAAACCACTATCATTGGTTTTACCATAACTAGTCCCCTTACCACTCTTCTCATAAAAAGAACAGAAAATAAAAGTCTTATCAGTAAAATCCTTGCGTACTCAGCCATAAAAATTAAAGTAAATCCACCTGACCCATACTCTGTGTTAAACCCAGAGACTAGCTCAGATTCACCCTCTGCAAAATCATAAGGTGTTCGATTTGTCTCAGCCAAAATAGATACAAACCAAACACCACATAGAGGCATAAACAGAAAGATGTTTCAAACTAAGTACTGTCCTTCTACCAGCCCGTAGAAGCTAAAAGTGCCTCTAACTCACACTAGTCTTAACAGAATTACCGCTATTCTTACCTCGTAAGAAACTATTTGGGCCACTGCCCGTAGCCTCCCTAGCATAGAGTATTTACAATTCGACGACCACCCCCTTGATAAAATAGGATACACCCCTAACCCCCTTACGCACATAAAAAACAGCACCCTATATATAAAATCAATGCCTCCCTCATTAAATAAGTAAATTGACCATAAAACTAAAGATAGTGTCAAACTGACTACTGGAGATATATAGTATACTGCCGCTCTTATCGCCCGGGTCCTAAAAGTCTCTTTCCTTAACAATTTAACCGCGTCAGCAAAAGGCTGCATAACTCCTCAGTACCCAACAAAATTAGGCCCCAACCGAATTTGAGTCCCAGCCAAAATCTTTTGCTCTATTAGGGTAACAAAAGCCACTCCTACTAAAACTATGACCAATAAAATTAAATATCTTACCACTATTATTCTTAATTCCAATGCCATTTGGTGAATACACCGTATCAAAGTCCTAAACTTTGCGCGTCTCTCCGCCAAAATGGCGCAAACAAAAATCAATTTCCCCTTTCGTACTAAAAAGACTTCTTCAATTACTAGAGATAAAATCCAATCTGGCTCAAACCGATTTGAACTCAAATCATGTAAAAATTTAAAGGTTGAACAAACCCTCTCATGTACCTGCTGCTTCACGTAGACATCTTAATTCAACATCGAGGTTGCAAACATTTTTATCGATATGATCTCTCCAAAAATATTGCACTGTTACCCCTAGAGTAACTTTTTCGTTTTATCTTTATTTTAAGGATCTATCAATACACTAATAGTTCATATACCTTTACCGCCCCAGTAAAACAAATTAATTTTTATAACTAATAAATACTCTTATTGTTAAGCTTCTAGGGTCTTATCGTCCCCTAGCAGATCAAAGAATTCTTACCTCGACTTTAATTTCTTACAAAACACAACAAACTGAGTAAACTAGTTTAACCTTTCATTCCAGCTACCAATTAAGTAGCAAATGATTATGCTACCTTAGCACAGTCAAAATACCGCAGCCGTTAAAAATCACCGGGCAGGTCTTATCTTACTTACACCAAAAGAAAATGTTTTTGCTAAACATTCTAACTTACTTTGAGTTATTTAAGTATTTCATCCTATATTCAATAAACTCATTATTCAGACCTATCCAAATTAGTAGGCCGAGTCTTTTAACCTTAAGATTTATCTTACACTATTAGGTTATTTAAAACAATTTAATAATCTGGCTAATACAAAGCCTAATTCCCTATACCTTTTACACAATTAAGTCAATGAAAGCTTACCCTTCAATAAAAAAACAAATAGCTACCATAAGCACCGTACATTTTTCACCACATAATCTATTAAAGCTATAAATTTAACTATAGCTATTTTGTATGAAGCTCTGCTTAAATCGATCCTTTATTACTTACACTTTTAACTTCCCCTGATACAAAAGGTACACACACTAAAGTTTCTTACTCTTTATTTAATATTTAGCAATATAAAAGCGCCCTAAAGGGTATTTTTCATTGTAAGTGAAAATTCTAACCGCCTTTAGAAAAACCTTCAGGTTTTTCTACTTTGTTTCGACTTATCTCTTAGAGATTGACGGGCAATTTGTACACCAACCCTATAAGATCAAACATAAATAATTACTCTTAAATCCACTTATTAACGGGCACATGCCCGTGCCCATGTATAATTTTATATTGTAGTTAACTTAATCCCACCCACTCTGCACCTTGATCTAGCTTACCCGACTAATTTTCTTAATTTTTCTTACAAAATTAACTAAATGACGGTGTACATAAATTAGGCCGGCAAGAGCTAACGAGACCCGTCGATTACAAGCAAACTCCTCTAAATCAGTTTGGCCGCCAAACCATATGATTTTTATATCTAATCCTTAGACATTATAATAAGTAGCGGGGTCTCTAATCCCGGTTCCAAAAAGCCTGACCTTTTTATAGTGACACATAACTAATTCTTATTTCACCAAAAATTTTACTCGTTCTAACAAAAGATAGCCTGCCTACAAGATTTTAAAAAGAACAAGTATAACCGCAGATGCTGGCACAAATTTAACCTCTTTTTTAGGCTGACTAAAATAAATTTTTAGACTACATTGGGTAAAAACCTGCATGTCCAATCACCCTATACCAAAATCGAAGCTTGCGTTAAACAACCCTATTTTTTTTTTTTTTGTAGTAAACTTAATAATTAATATTAAATATATATATATATATAGTTTAAAATACCTTTAGGTATTTTAAACTATTATTAATAATTATATTACTATTAATGGAAGATTTCATAATTATTAGATAAAAGCCTTTGTAAAGGCTTTTATCTAATAATCACTCAATCTAAACTTTGGTTATAAACCAATATTAGTGCTTTTAAATATAATAAAAACTTATTATAAATAAAATAGAAATAATTTTCATTTTAAAGAAAATTATTTCTATTATTTACAAACAAATATTTAAATAATATAGAGTTTAACTTTATAGATGACTTTTATTAATAAAATTACGTTGAGACTATTCGGATCATTCGTATGATCCTCATAGTCTCACTTTATTCTAAAATAAATTTGAATGCTCGTTTGATTGCAGTTTATAATTACTAAAACTTTTTAAGCTTAACAATTAAACTTCTAAATTTTCAGCCAAAAAAACTTCTCCTGCCCAAATTCGAGGGCAGAAGTTTTCAATCTTTGGCTGAAAATTCAACCTAAAGATCCCAATAATTATTATATTAATTCTCAAATTATAAATGCAGTAATCTCTTTTTGCATTTACAGGAACTAAAACTGGTATAATGTTTAGATATCATTATTATTGAAAGAGTTACTTTATAAATTATAAATATAAATACAAATCAATACGAATAAGTAAAAACAAAATGTATATTTTTAGAAGATAAATTAAATATACATATGATATATAACATACATAAAATATTTACATATGCACCAGTACATAAATGTACTGGTGCATATGTTATACATAAAAAATTTATATAAATTATAACATAAAAATTGACTTTATTATATTATATGTGTATACTATACGCCTTGTAGGGCGTATAGTATACACATACATATATATATTGGTTAAAGGTAACCCTTAAAAAACCAAATTTAGTGTCAATTTCATATTTTTTTTTACCTAAAACATCATACTTGAATAAAAAAATTAGCTATCCCCCCAACTCTATGCACAACCCCTATATTTACAAAATTTTAAATTGAAAATTTACATATACACTTTTGATTTGTACCA